ATTCAGAGCAATGCCTATTGTACCCTCTTCAAATTTGACTAATTCGCCTGCCATTACTTCATCAAGACCGTGAATACGAGCAATGCCATCGCCCACTTGAAGTACGGTACCCGTATTTACAATCTTGACTTCTCTATTATATTGTTCAATACGTTCGCGAATAATATTATAAATTTCATCAGCTCGAATGGTTGTCATGAGTCTTTCTTAAATTAAATGAATTCTTTTTTGGAAACAAAAAAAATAATACCTTACCCACAGTAGAAGGCCTAATCGGTTATTTCTTTCATTGCGCCAAACATGCCAATATTAGCATTGATGGTACGTAAATGTAACTCGTTGCTCAAACAACTATTCAGAGTTCCTAGAGCTCCTTGTAGGGCTTGTTGAAAAACCCGCTGGCGTACTTGATTAATCGCCCTTTGTTGTTCAAAATGAATGGTTTCGTTTTTGTAATTTTCTAATTGTTCTAAAGTTTTATAAGTTGAATTAATCAAATTCAATTTATCTCGTTCTATTTCAGAATATCCATTCGCTCGAAACTGATCTGCTTCCATTTCAACTTTCCGTAAGCGAGCCCGGGCTTTTTCTAGCTGTTCAACGGCCCTTTCGCGCAGTTCTTCTGAATTTCGAATAGTATTCACGATTCGAAGTTTTCGATTATCTAATAAATCACTTAATGAAAGTAGATTATCTTTCCATTCATTTCAAAACTTTCATGATCCCTTCCCGAACCAAACTTGAATCTTTCGATTCATTTGGCTCTCACGCTCAATTACTTCCATTTTTTATGGCCAATTTCCATATCTTTTTTGAATGTAATGAACCTATCCTCTACTCTTTTTGTTCATATTCGAACAAAATTGGAAATGAATCAATAATCCAAGGCCGGAATATTTGGAGGACTCTTCTGACCAAACAAAAAATATGTAATTGTCAGCAAAGTTGTTTTTTTTTCAAATCCAAAATTTCTTATTTTATATTTTTTTTAGAAATAGGTCATCAACTCAGCATTTGGCATTTAAACAAAAATGTAAAAAAAAAGAAAAAAGGATGAACCCCTTTCCAATACCAATAAAGGTTTCGAATCTTTTTATCGATATGAGTGTTATATATCAATAAATTTCTAACTATTCCTTGGAAATGGAAAACCATTTCAGTATTAATATAGTGGTAGAAAGAGTACCATGCTGTGGCTGAACTTCAAACAGTTTAGCTTTAACCATGTTAATAGGTCCACATTATTGGTTGCTAGAGAATCAAAGTATATTTACCAACGAATCACGAAATGCTATGGTTCTTACATATGATTATATGATTTCTTAATTTATTCAGAAGTAATTCGCGAGATCATGCACCTTTCTTTACTAGTTATACCGAAAAGGGGCGCAGCTGGTTGAATCCAGTCTATTCTTGAAATAAACAACTCGCACACACTCCCTTTCCAAAAAAGATCAATACACCAATCACTACACTGAGATTTATTGGATTTGTTGCTAAAATATCGGTATTAAATCCGAAACTCACGGCAGATGGCCAATGACCCGGGTAAACGAAAGAATCGGTTACATTTTTCATATGATCTCCTCTTATAGATAGACTAAAAAATCGAACACCATTTTTTGTTGTATTACTTGACCTATTTCCTATTTAGAAATTGAAAATAGATTCAAAATCGATTCCATTTCACAATGTATTTTCTTTTTCAATTGAGATTTCCAATAAGAATAAGACTTATTCGAATAGGATTAGGGACCGGGCGGGTTTTCGTGTAAATTGCGAAATACCTCGTTTGTTGCACTATTTCCTAAACAGCTTTCGTTGGACTAAGAAGGGGAGGGAAGAAAGCGAATCGGTAACACTAATTCCTCATCCTCAAATCAGCCCTTCCCCCCGGGTTTTCTCAAAGTAATTGTAGGAGCGAAATCTTGGTATAATGCGAAAAGGCAAGCAGGCAAGCGTCAAGTCCAAAGAAAAAAATACGTATTTTTTTTTATTAGAATTAAACAAAAGGATTCGCAAATAAAAGAGCTAATGCTACAACCAATCCATAAATTGTTAAAGCTTCCATAAAAGCCAAACTAAGCAATAAAGTACCTCGTATTTTACCTTCTGCTTCGGGCTGTCTCGCAATACCTTCTACAGCTTGGCCTGCAGCAGTACCTTGACCAACTCCTGGTCCAATAGAAGCAAGCCCTACAGCCAACCCAGCAGCAATAACGGAAGCGGCAGAAATAAGTGGATTCATGATAAGTTCCTCACACAAAAAAAAGAAATGGTTAATGATACAATCAACGAAAAAATTATTACTTAATTATTCCATCGACTAAGATTCAGCCAGTCGAAGTCAGTAAGAACTCCAAATTAAAATAAAAATATTCCATCAGATCATCAGAATTCTCCTTGTTAGTTCCTATTTGTTGAGTCTTTCCTGAATCTATACAACTTGAGTTTTTCCTTTCCTTCTTTCTAACCATTCGTTGAATTCTTCGGCCCTTTC